TGAGTAATCAGATGATTTATGGACTATCTGTTCAAAAAAAATCCATGGAGTGGACAAATTCTTCACTCAGCGAAAACAAAATAAAAAATTTGATTGATAGAATAAAAACAATCAAAAATCAAACGGAAGAAATTTTAAAAGAAAAAGAAAACCTAACTAATACTAATCGTTGTAACAAACCGCGTTATGATTCTAAAATAATTGAGTCATCAAAAAAAAGTTGGCAGACATTCAAAAGAAAAAATATCCGATTAATTCGTAAATTTTTTTTTTTTTTTAAATTTTGCATTGAACAACTATTTAGAACTATTTTTTTAGGTATCATTAATATTCCAAGAATTACTACACAACTTTTTTTTGAATCAACAAAAGAAATTCTTGATAAATCTATTTATATTTACAAGAATGAAGAAAATGGAGAAAAAAACAAAAATAAAAAAAATACCATTTTTTTTATTTCGACTATAAAAAATTTAATATCAAAAAAAAAAATTTTTAGTTATGACCTATGCTCTTTATCACAAGCATATGTATTTTACAAATTATCACAAATTCAAGTTAGTAACTTTTCTAAATTAAAGGCGGTTCTTGAATATAACATATGCATAACATCCTTTTTTATTAAAAATCAACTAAAGGATTTGGTTCAAGAACAGGGAATCCTTGATTATGAACTGAAAGATAAAACCTTTTTAAATTCCCAAGTAAATCAATGGAAACACTGGTTACGAAGTAATTCTCAATACAATTTACCTCAGGTTGCATGGGCTAGATTAGTAACCCAAAGGTGGAAAAAGAAAATAAACCAGGACTCTCTAGTTCTAAATCAAAGTTTAATCAAAACAGATTCTTATGAAAAAAATAAATTTGATAAATTTGATAATTACAAAAAACAAAACTTTTTTGAGGCCAACTCATTATTAAATCCAAAACTTAATTTAAAAAAAGATTATCGATATAATCTTTTTTGCTACAAATTTATTCATTCTAGAGAAAAAATGTTTGACATGTCTATAGGCATTGCTCTAGATAATTGTTTAGTTTCTTCTTTTCTAGAAAAATATAATATTCGGGTTATAGAGGAAATTGGGCATAGAAAATATTTAGATTGGAGAATTCTCAACTTTTTGTTTATTAAAAAAGTAAATATGAGGCCCTGGGTTGATACCAAGAGTAAAAAAAAAGATAGTAGGACTAAAGTTCAGAATTATCAAAAAATTGATAAAATAACTAAGACGGATCTTGCCAATAAAAAAAGTTTCTTTTTTGATTGGATGGGAATGAATGAAGAAATATTAAATCGTCGTCTAACAAATTTTGAATTTTTTTTTTTTCCTGAATTTGTCTTATTTTCTAGTACCTATAAAACGAAACCGTGGGTCATACCAATTAAATTACTTCTTTTCAATTTTAATGAAAAAAAAAATGTTAATAAAAAGATCACTCTAAAGAATAAAGGTTTTATATCATCAAACGAAAAAGGATCCCTTTGGTTTTATAATCTAAATAAAGAAGAAAACGGATTGGCGGGTCAAGGAGAGCTTGAATCAGATAACGAAAAACAAAGAAATCCTGAATCAGTTCTACTAAACCAAGAAAAAAATATTGACGAAAATTATGCAGAATCGAAGATAAAAAAACGTCAAAATAAAAAACAATACAAAAGTAATACCGAAGCGGAACTTGAGTTATTTCTCACAAGGTATTCGCGTTTTCAGTTGCGATGGAACTGTTTTTTGAATCAAAAAATTATCAACAATATAAAAGTATACTGTCTCTTGGTTAGACTAAAAAATCCAAACGAGATAACCATATCTTGTATTGAAAGAGGAGAGCTTAGCCTAGATATTCTAATGATTGAGAAGAATTTCACTTTTACAAAATTAATGAAAAAAGGGATGTTGATTGTTGAACCTGTCCGTTTATCTGTAAAAAACGATGGACAGCTTATTATATATAGAACAATAGGTATTTCATTAGTTCATAAAAACAAACCCAAAATAAGTAAAAGATACAAAAATATTGATAAAAAAAACAATTATGATTGCTTTATCCCTGAAAACATTCTATCCCCTAAACGACGTAGAGAATTTCGAATTCTAATTTGTTTCAACTTAAAAAAAAAAAATGCGAGGGATAGAAATTCAAGATTTGATAAGAATATTAAAAACTTGACCACAGTTTTGCATAAAAAGAAAGATCTTGATAAGGATAAAAAGACCCTAATTAAATTAAAATCCTTTCTTTGGCCCAATTTTAGATTAGAAGATTTAGCTTGTATGAATCGCTATTGGTTTAATACTACTAACGGAAATCGTTTCAGTATGATAAGAATACATATGTATACACGATTTAAAATTCATTAATGATAGATCCTTTTTACTATCTTTTTACTATATATAATATATAAGTTAAGTTATATGAGAAAACAATTGTATGCACAAAACAAATATGAGGAATTTTTTTAAATTCAATCTTTATACATGAGATTCATTTAATCAATGACATAGATACGAATCAGAGCGGATCCATAAATAAATTAACAGAACCCTTCTTGTTTAAATCGAAACGTAGACTTCTTTTGATAAAATAAAGATAAAGAATTAAAAAGTTTATAATTAAATTCGGATCCTTGTACAAAAAAATACACAAAAACTACCATTATTATTACCGATCAGTAAAATTCATATTTTTCAATTCATATTAAAAAGGGAAGGGTTTCTTTTTATGATAAAAAATTCATTCATTTCATTTCAAGAAAAAAAAGAAGAAAACAGGGGATCAGTTGAATTTCAAGTATTAAGTTTCACTAATAAGATACGAAGGCTTACTTCCCATTTGGAATTGCACAGAAAAGATTTTTTATCTCAGAGGGGTCTACGCAAAATTCTAGGAAAACGTCAACGACTGTTGGCTTATTTGTCAAAAAAAAATAGAGTACGTTATAAAGAATTAATAAATCAGTTGAATATTCGGGAATTAAAAACTCGGTAAATTCCAAAATTGTGAATTAGTTTATTTTTTGATCTTTAATTTTTGATAAACATCTTTTTCAGTAATCTAATTCATGCCAGAACGAATAAAGGAAAAACTTATGAAGAGACCAGTTACAGGAAAAGATCTTATGATAGTCAATATGGGACCTCACCACCCATCTATGCATGGTGTTCTTCGCTTAATTGTTACTCTCGATGGTGAGGATGTTGTTGACTGTGAACCCATATTGGGTTATTTACACAGAGGAATGGAAAAAATTGCAGAAAACCGAGCAATTATACAATATTTACCTTATGTAACGCGATGGGATTATTTAGCTACTATGTTTACAGAAGCAATAACAGTAAATGGACCAGAACAATTGGGAAATATTCAAATTCCGAAAAGGGCCAGCTATATAAGAGTAATTATGCTGGAATTGAGTCGTATCGCTTCTCATCTGTTATGGCTCGGCCCTTTTATGGCAGATATTGGGGCCCAGACTCCCTTTTTCTATATTTTCAGAGAACGAGAATTTGTATATGATCTATTCGAAGCTGCTACCGGTATGAGAATGATGCATAATTTTTTTCGTATTGGAGGAATAGCGGCTGATTTACCTTATGGTTGGATAGATAAATGCTTGGATTTTTGTGATTATTTTTTAACAGAGGTTGTTGAATATCAAAAACTAATTACACGAAATCCTATTTTTTTAGAACGAGTTGAAGGAGTTGGAATTATTGATGGGGAAGAAGCAATAAATTGGGGTTTATCCGGACCAATGCTGCGCGCATCCGGAATACCGTGGGATCTTCGTAAAGTTGATCGTTATGAGTCTTACGATGAATTTGAATGGGAAATTCAGTGGCAAAAACAAGGAGATTCATTAGCTCGTTATTTAGTACGACTTAGCGAAATGACAGAATCCATCAAAATTATTCAACAGGCTCTGGAAGGACTTCCGGGAGGTCCCTATGAGAATTTAGAAAGCAGAGGCTTTGATAGGAAAAGAAATCCAGAATGGAATGATTTTGAATATCGATTCATTAGTAAAAAACCTTCTCCTACGTTTGAATTATCGAAACAAGAACTTTATGTAAGAGTTGAAGCTCCAAAAGGGGAGTTGGGAATTTTTCTTATAGGAGATCAAAGTGGTTTTCCTTGGAGATGGAAAATCCGACCACCAGGTTTTATTAATTTGCAAATTCTTCCTGAACTAGTTAAAAGAATGAAATTGGCTGATATTATGACGATACTCGGTAGCATAGATATAATTATGGGAGAAGTTGATCGTTAAAATGATAATTTATGCAACAGAAGTAGAAACTATAAATTCTTTTGTTCGATTGGAATCTTTAAACGAGGTCTATGGACTCGTATGGATATTTGTCCCTATATTTTCTCTTGTATTGGGAATCATAACAGGTGTATTAGTAATTGTGTGGTTAGAAAGACAAATATCTGCAGGGATACAACAACGTATTGGACCTGAATACGCCGGCCCGTTGGGAATTCTTCAAGCTCTAGCTGACGGGACAAAACTACTTTTCAAAGAAGACCTTCGTCCATCTAGAGGAAATACTCCTTTATTTAGTATTGGACCATCTATCGCAGTTATCTCAATTTTACTAAGTTATTCAGTAATTCCCTTTAGCAATCACCTTGTTTTAGCGGATCTCAATATCGGTATTTTTTTATGGATTGCCATTTCAAGTATTGCTCCGATTGGACTTCTTATGTCAGGATATGGATCAAATAATAAATATTCTTTTTTAGGTGGTCTGCGAGCTGCTGCCCAATCGATTAGTTATGAAATACCATTAACTCTATGTGTTTTATCAATATCTCTACGTGCGATTCGTTGAAATAGAAACGTTTATTTTGACTATTCCGTTTCTTCTAAACGAATTAAGTTAAAAAATGGAATATATATATTTCTCTTTGGGATGAATCCGAATAATACTAAAAGGAATTTGATAGTTATATATGAGTGAAAAAAAACTGCTCGGAAATTAGCAGTAAAAAGAGAAATTGAGTCTCATTTCCTATGGACAAAGGTTAAACGGAAATAAACATAACGTAAGAATAACTTTTACCCCATGGTTGGTTGATTGGTCATTCCTGCCTTGAAGCGGGTTAAAAATATTAACCGTATGACGTTTTCATTCTGAGTTATTCAGAGTTATTTAGATTAACATATATGTACTACAAAGTGACTGGCAATTAAAATTAGGTAAAAATGAGTGGATAGTTAGAAACACCAAAATACACAAAGAATTTGTAATAGAGATTAAGCAAATTGAAAAGGATATTTATGCATAACATAAGATAACAAAAAACAAGAAGGTTAATTGGGGCTTGAAGTTAGTAGAAATGATCAGGCAGTACTCCCCAAGATTCCGATTCAGAGTATGCTCCTATCCACCGATAAATGTAATGACTATCAGAAACGAAATAATCCTTTATTTTTTAAGTCCACCGACTTTTTTTCTAAAAAAGAAAGAAGAATAGGAACGAAACAAGAATATTTATTTTCATATAGTTCGAAAATAAAATAGAATTTCATTTCTGTCATGAATAATAAACTAATACGATGTCTAATTCTTTTTCGTAATTGAAAACCACCACCTTTTTTTTACAAGGAGTATTTTATTAAAGGATTAAGTTATTACTCAACAAATAGAAATTAAAATTTGTAAAGGATGAGATGAATTCCGAAGCGCTTTTTTTATTCTTAGAATTTGAGCAGACAGAATTCCATTGGTATAATTCGAGACCTCCGGATATATTTCTATAATAGAAATCTATTTTAGAACATATCATATTCATCTAAATAATACTAATCTGGTCCTTAGATTTATTTACGGCCCCCGAGGAGCCGTATGAGGCGAAGACCTCATGTACGGTTTTGTAATAGCGGTGAGAATAGTAATGTTATCACCGACTAGGATTATCTAACAGTTTAAGTACAGTTGATATAGTTGAGGCACAATCAAAATATGGTTTTTGGGGATGGAATTTGTGGCGTCAACCTATAGGTTTTATCATTTTTCTAATTTCTTCCTTAGCCGAATGCGAGAGGTTACCGTTTGATTTACCAGAAGCAGAAGAAGAATTAATAGCAGGGTATCAAACTGAATATTCAGGTATCAAATTTGGTTTATTTTACGTTGCTTCTTATCTAAATCTATTAATTTCCGCATTATTTGTAACAATTCTATACTTAGGCGGTTGGAATATTTCTATTCCGTATATATCTATTCTGGAAGTATTTAAAAGGAATCCCGTTTTTGGAACAACAATTGGTATCTTTATTACATTAGCTAAAACCTATTTGGTCTTGGTCATTTCTATCGCAACAAGATGGACTTTACCTAGGCTAAGAATGGATCAACTATTAAATCTTGGATGGAAATTTCTTTTACCCATTTCCCTTGGTAATCTATTATTAACAACTTCTTTCCAACTCCTTTCACTCTAAATTGAAAATGAATCGAATACTTGTTTTAAACAAGAGAAAGAAACAAAGAGAAAATTATTCATAGATAATTACAATATGCTTCCTATGATAACCGGGTTCATGAATTATGGTCAACAAACCCTACGAGCTGCAAGATATATTGGTCAAGGTTTCATGATTACCTTATCCCACACAAATCGTTTACCTGTAACTATTCAATATCCCTATGAAAAATTAATAACATCAGAACGTTTCCGTGGTCGAATCCATTTCGAATTTGATAAATGCATTGCTTGTGAAGTATGTGTTCGAGTATGTCCTATAGATCTGCCTGTTGTTGATTGGAAATTGGAAACTAATATTAGAAAAAAACGATTGCTTAATTACAGTATTGATTTTGGAATTTGTATATTTTGTGGTAATTGTGTTGAGTATTGTCCAACAAATTGTTTGTCAATGACTGAAGAATATGAATTTTCAACTTATGATCGTCACGAATTGAATTATAATCAAATAGCTTTGGGTCGTTTACCAATGTCAGTAATGGACGATTACACTATTCGAACAATTTGGAATTCCCCTCAAACAAAAAATGGGTAAACCCATTAATTTTATTAAAAAAAGAATTCAAAACTGTTGAATTATATAAAGGAAAGATAAAGAATTTACTAAAAAACTTGTATTTTTTTTATATAAAAATATTAAGTCTTAAGGCTCATCCGTTTAATATCGTTTAATATAATATATTCGTAATTACTTTCTTAAAATAGCTAGGTTGACAATAAGCTTTAGAATAAAAAGTTAAACTGTCTTGTCTAATACTAATAATTGTATCTACATCAATTCATATCCATTAGATTCTAATTTTACTCTATTAGAATAGAAACATATTAGAAACATATTAAAAAGAAATTCCCCGGTTAAATTAATAAGGTCATGAAAAGGATTTCAATTTTTTCTTATTTTAATAATATAATGGATTTGCCTGGACCAATACATGATTTTCTTTTAGTTTTTCTGGGATTCGGTCTTCTAGTAGGAGGCCTGGGGGTGGTATTACTTCCCAACCCAATATTTTCCGCCTTTTCTTTAGGATTTGTTCTTGTTTGTATATCTTTATTCTATATTCTATCAAATTCCCATTTTGTAGCTGCTGCCCAACTCCTTATTTATGTGGGGGCCATAAATGTTTTAATCATATTTGCTGTGATGTTCATGAATGATTCAGAATATTCCACCGATTTCACTCTGTGGACTGTTGGGGATGGGATTACTTCATTGGTTTGTACAACTCTTCTTTTTTCATTAATTTCGACTATTCTTGATACTTCATGGTACCGGGTTATTTGGACTACAAGATTAAACCAGATTTTAGAGCAAGATTTAATAAGTAATAGTCAACAAATAGGAATTCATTTATCAACAGATTTTTTTCTTCCGTTTGAACTCATTTCAATAATTCTTTTAGTTGCTTTGATAGGTGCAATTTCTGTGGCTCGTCAATAAAAAAACGTTCTATTTAGTCAAGAAAAAAAACTTTGTGTATGTTATGATATTTTTTTCTGTTCCTTCAATTTGATTGAATACTATATTCATTCATATTTGAAATCTCAATTTTTTTGATTTTATTTGATGATATATATTTGAAAATTTTTTTGCCTAATATAGTTTTTATTCGGACTTTTTTGTTATATTCTAGTTGATTGAATCTGGTGAATTTGTTTTATTATTCATATTGAAATTTGAAATGAATCAAAATTGATAAGGAGTTGCTGAATGATACTCGAGCATGTACTTGTTTTGAGTGCTTATTTATTTTTGATTGGTCTTTATGGATTGATCACGAGTCGAAATATGGTTAGGGCTCTTATGTGTCTTGAACTTATACTCAATGCAGTTAATATGAATTTGGTAACATTTTCTGATTTTTTTGATAATTCCCAACTAAAAGGGGATATTTTCTGCATTTTTGTTATAGCAATTGCAGCCGCTGAAGCAGCTATTGGATTAGCTATAGTTTCGTCAATTTATCGTAACAGAAAATCAACTCGGATCAACCAATCGACCTTATTAAATAAGTAGCATAAAAAAATTATAGGTTTAAATTTATATATATATATAATAGGTTACGACTTACTAGATTATATTTGTGAAAATCGAAGAAATCAAAGTATTTTAGCCCCGTTTTTTTATCAACTGAGCCGGAATTAATTAAAAAATTCTATTTTCTATTAAAGAAAATCATTGCTTCATCTAGTATTTTAATATATCATTTAGTTAGAAGTTAGAAGTTTACTAGATTGAAAATTTATGACATTCAAAAAACTATAGATCCTATGTCACATTCCGTCAAAATTTATGATACCTGTATAGGATGTACTCAATGTGTTCGAGCATGCCCTACAGACGTATTAGAAATGATACCTTGGGATGGATGTAAAGCTAAGCAAATAGCTTCCGCTCCAAGAACCGAGGACTGTGTTGGTTGTAAGAGATGCGAATCCGCCTGTCCAACGGATTTTTTAAGCGTTCGCGTTTATTTATGGCATGAAACAACTCGAAGTATGGGTCTAGCTTATTGATACGTTACCGAAAACCTCATTTGAATCAATTTAGAATACATTTTATTTTTTTTTTTTATTGACAAGTACTCGTACTCAAAAAAATTATATATATATATATATTTTTTGAGTACGCGTTCTTTGGACCTGGTGTATCTTGTCTTTACCACGAATGATTTTCCTTGGTTAACAATAATTGTTGTTTTTCCAATATCTGCCGGTTCGTTAATGTTATTTCTCCCGCACAGGGGAAATAAAATCAACAAATGGTATACTATATGCATTTGTATCTTAGAACTTCTTATAACAACCTATGCTTTTTGTTATAATTTTAAAATGGATGATCCGTTAATTCAAATGTCCGAAGATTATAAATGGATCAATTTTTTTGATTTTGACTGGAGGCTGGGAATAGATGGACTTTCTATAGGAACGATTTTACTGACAGGATTTATTACTACTTTAGCTACTTTAGCAGCTTTTCCAGTTACTCGGGATTCCCGATTATTCCATTTCCTGATGTTAGCAATGTACAGCGGTCAAATAGGATCATTTTCGTCTCGGGATCTTTTACTTTTTTTCATCATGTGGGAATTAGAATTAATTCCCGTTTATCTACTTTTATCCATGTGGGGTGGAAAGAAGCGTCTGTATTCAGCTACAAAATTTATTTTATACACTGCAGGAAGTTCTATTTTTTTATTAATAGGAGTTTTAGGTATAAGTTTATATGGTTCGAACGAACCAACATTAAATTTAGAACTATTAGCTAATCAATCCTATCCTGTCACACTCGAAATACTATTTTATATTGGATTTGTTATTGCTTTGACCGTTAAATCACCGATTATACCTTTACATACTTGGTTACCTGACACCCACGGCGAGGCACATTACAGTACCTGTATGCTTCTCGCTGGAATCTTATTAAAAATGGGAGCATATGGGTTGGTTCGAATTAATATGGAATTATTACCTCACGCGCATTCTCTGTTTTCTCCTTGGTTAATGGCAGTCGGTACAATTCAAATAATTTATGCAGCTTCAACATCTCCCGGTCAACGTAATTTAAAAAAGAGAATAGCCTATTCTTCTGTATCTCATATGGGTTTTATAATTATAGGTATTGGTTCTATAACGGATCCTGGACTTAATGGAGCTATTTTACAAATAATATCTCATGGCTTTATTGGCGCTGCACTTTTTTTCTTGGCAGGAACGAGTTATGATAGAATGCGGCTTGTTTATCTTGATGAAATGGGTGGAATGGCTATCTCCATTCCAAAGATATTTACAATGTTCACTATCTTATCAATGGCTTCCCTTGCATTACCGGGCATGAGTGGTTTTGTTGCAGAATTAATTGTTTTTTTTGGAATAATTACCAGCCAAAAATATTTCGTAATTTCCAAAATTTTAATTATTTTTGTCATGGCAATTGGAATCATATTAACTCCTATATATTTATTATCTATGTCACGCCAAATGTTTTATGGATACAAGTTAAGTAATGTCAAAAACCTGTCTTTTTTTGATTCTGGACCCCGAGAGTTATTTCTTTCAATCTCGATTCTTCTACCCATAATTGGTATTGGGATTTATCCTGATTTTGTGCTCTCATTAGCAAGTGACAAGGTCGAATCCATTTTATCTAATTATTTTTATGGATAGTTTTCAGGAAATAAAAAAACAAATTAAATTGAATTGTAATCTGACGTCTTTGGTCTTTGTATTATGAGAACCTTTTGAATCATTGTACTACTTGATTCAAAAGGTTCTTGATGATTGACTACTAAAACTAAATTAAATTTCTGAACTTATATGAAGTTATATATGGATGTTATTTGGATGCTATACTTTTTTATTTTGATTTCTTTATTTTTGGGGTAATGTTTTAGTTAATTCGATGTAAATGAACCATAACTATGTAAACCTATTCCTAAAAGATTGACGCCAAAATAGCATATCCAAATTAAAAGAAAGCCTATCGCATCCACAATTGGAGAATGGATACCCCTAACATTCCTATTTGTTTTAATATGTAAATAAATTGCGAATATGGTCCAAGTAATAAATGCCCAAGTTTCTTTAGGATCCCAATTCCAATATGAACCCCATGTCTCATTAGCCCATACAGATTCTGAAAGAATGCCGACGGTTAAAAAGATAAATCCAAGACTAATAATACGAAAACTCCAAAAATCTAATTGTTCAATCAATTGAGACCTATAATAATTTTTAGAAAAACTAAAATTACTGTTTTGTTGTAATAAAATCGAATTTCTTTCCTTTATGTAGTAAACATCAAAATAAAATAATTCATTTAATAAATTTTTTGTTTTAATATTCTCGTTCCAAAAAGGAGGTACGACTTTCCGAAATGTAATAACTAGAAGAGCTATTGATAATAATGATCCGCATAACAAAGCGCCATAGCCTAATATCATCATACTTACATGCATCATTAACCACTGGGACTGGAGAGCTGGTACTAATATTGCAGACTGAGGCATTTTGTTTAAAAGACCTGAAGTAGCAAAACCCTGAATAAAAATAGCACTTGGCGCAGTTATTGCGTTTAAGTAATTTTTTTGTTTTTTATTAAAATAGGAAACCATATGAATAATTGAAAAAGCCCATGAAAGAAAAATTAACGATTCATATAAATTACTTAATGGAAAATGTCCTGAATAAATCCAACGGGTGAATAATAATCCTGTTATACCAAAAAACGTAATTACGATTCCTTTATCTGATGAATCAAAAAATCCTATGATTTCATCTAAATTAACTAAAAAAGTGAAAAAATAAATTGGTAGTACAGTTGACACGACCGAAAAAGATATATGAGTTAATATATGCTCTAGAGTTGAAAAAATCATAAAAAAATTTGTTAAAAATTAATACTAGGTTTTACCCGATAAAAAAAAAAAAAAGTTGGGTATTAATTGATTATAAAACTTATAATATCTCTTTTATACGATCCTTATGCCGCTACTCGGACTCGAACCGAGATGCTATATAGCACTGCTTCCTAAGAGCAGCGTGTCTACCAATTTCACCATAGCGGCAACTTGTTCAAAACAATACTAACAAGTTTTTATTCAATCGTCGAGACGAAAATTTAAATAACTAAGCTAATTTAATGGAATTTACAATTGATTTAATGAATCAAAATTTTTTTAAAGAGATATTTTGGGTTTTAATTAAATTAAGATCTTTTTTTTTTATCTTAGTTATTTGAAATTTTTTTATTCACTTTTTGTACTTTAGGTTTTTTTTCTAGAATACAATGAAAAATGTAACTAAATTAAAGTAATTGGGACTTCAACTCAAAGACAAAACACGAAATGAAATTTCGAAATTTCATTAATATTAAATTTATAAGTTTCATTAATTAAAAAATAAAAAAATGTTTTTTCTAAAAATGAAAACTTTTTGAAAATTCTTAGAAATTTTCAATACAATAAGATTCGCCTAATTGCTCAAGCGAAATATAAAAAAATTATAAAAAGAGATATTTTGATGTATTTTTTTATATTGACAAACATAAGATTTTTTTATCACTTAATACTTAATACTTAATATATGATATATTATTATTTAATATTATTATCTAATATTATATAAATAATATTTACTTTTTTTGGATAGAGCTTTTATAACTTCAATTCAAAATAAAGAATATCAAAATTCAGAGCAATAACATAAAGGTATAAAGTGACAATTTTTTCACTTAATTTAATTTCAAGAATTTATTGATATTGATTTCGCTTAAATATCTTGTATTTCCTCTTAAGAGGAAATACAAGATATTTCTTTCTTTATTAGTGCGTCAAGTTAGTGATGGGGCAAATCAGAACCCCCCCCCCCCTCCGAAAAAAATTTTGAACCTTTCTTTTTTATCTATTTATCTATATATTCTTTTTTTTTTTTTTTTATATATATTCTAAAAAAATTTGTTTTTAAGTTCGGATAATTCGAATTATTCTAGTGTTTTTTATTTATTTTGTTGTACAAAAAAACTTTTTGAATTACCTGTAGAAAGCGATTTTCCTAACGAAAAAGCTTTCAACGATGTCCAATACCCCTTCCTTTTCCAAATGTTTTTACGAATACGCTTTTTCGAGATAGAAGTACGTTTTTTTGGAACTGCCATTCAAAAATGAAAAAACTTTTTCAGTGGTATAATTGGATGTCAAAGACATTTATTATTCTATTCTTTCGTACTCCATCTCCATATATATAACGTTATTTTTTTCTTTCAAATTTTATTATCTAAAATTTTCAAAACAAAAAAAAAAAGACATTCAAGCGTTTGAAATCTCGTACAAGAGCGCCCCATTTAATCTATACTAAATTTAATCTATACTAAATTTTTACTAATAGATTATATTATCAAAAAAAAAATTGATTATAATAAGATTTCTTGCAAAAAAAAAAGCTCACTTAGTGTACTGTAAAACAATCACTAAATTTCAAAATTCAAATTAATTCCTTAATAATTCTAAATAAGAAAACTCAAATAACTTTTTTTAGGGAAAGTTTGTTTTTTTTTATTATATAATTAATATTAAGTATTTTTTTATTGTGTAAATCTTTGTTCTATTCTTAATATATGTATATAAATTATTGTATATACGGAATTCTAATTCACTTTTTCGGTATCTGCATAAAATCAAAATTTTATTTACTATTTACGTAGTAATAAAAAAAAAGACAAATAATTTTTTGTTTTTGAGAGTAACCTAGTAAGATTAGTTAATAACTTATAATTTTTTGATTTGAATAGCTATTTCTTTTGAAAGATTTATGAAGGATTATACTAATTAGAAAAAAGTTTCTATTTAGGTTTGAAATTGCGTGCTTTTTTATTGTCCCCTTTGAAAAAAAAAAATATATATATATATATATATAGTCAAACCAGTGAATAAGAAATAATAAATTTAATAATAAAATAAAAAGGATTTTTTATTTTATGGAACATACATATCAATATTCATGGATCATCCCTTTCATTCCACTTCCAGTACCTATTTTACTAGGAATTGGGCTTCTACTTTTTCCGACAGTAACAAAAAGCCTTCGACGTATGTGGACTTTTCTGAGTATTTTTCTGTTAAGTATAGTTATGATCTTTTCAGTCTATCTATCTATTCAACAAATTTTTCTAAGTTGCATTCATCAAAATGTATGGTCTTGGACCATAAATAATGAATTTTCTTTTGAGTTCGGTTACTTTATTGATCCACTTACTTCTATTATGTTAATATTAATTACAACTGTTGGAATTTTGGTTCTTATTTATAGTGACAATTATATGGCTCATGATCAAGGATATCTGAGGTTTTTTGCTTATCTGGGTTTTTTTACTACTTCAATGTTAGGATTAGTTACTAGTTCTAATCTGATCCAAGTTTATTTTTTTTGGGAATTGGTTGGAATGTGTTCGTATTTATTAATCGGTTTTTGGTTCACACGACCCATTGCAGCGAATGCTTGTCAAAAAGCTTTTGTAACTAATCGTGTAGGGGATTTTGGTTTATTATTAGGAATTTTGGGTCTTTATTGGATAACTGGCAGTTTTGAATTTCAGGATTTGTTCGAAATAGTTAATAATTTAATTTTAAATAATAGAGTAAATCTCTTATTCCTTACTTTGTGTGCATTTCTATTATTTGTGGGTCCTATTGCTAAATCCGCACAATTTCCTCTTCATGTATGGTTACCTGATGCCATGGAAGGCCCTACTCCTATTTCAGCTCTTATACATGCTGCTACTATGGTAGCGGCAGGAATTTTTCTTGTAGCTCGTCTTCTTCCTCTTTTTATAGTTATCCCTTCTATAATGTATATAATATCTTTGATAGGTATAATAACAGTACTCTTAGGAGCCACTTTAGCTCTTGCTCAAAAAGACATTAAGAGAGGTTTAGCTTATTCTACAATGTCTCAACTCGGTTATATGATGTTAGCTCTAGGTATGGGGTCTTATCGCCC